TATCGAGAAATTGACGAAGCCATACAGGGGTTTTCTCATGCCTGTTCCTATGGTACTACCTAACTAAGAAAGGTAATTATATAATAACGGTGCGAATTCAGGCCTCTCCGGTTCAGTTAGGATTAGAGTTCCGAAAATTCTATGCGAATCAAGATCGAGAAGGGGAAGTTTTCCAATCACTGACCCTAACCTATTGTCGAATCCTACTCAGCATAATATGGAGGTACTTATGATAGAACAGGCCAATCTGGTCTTTCACAATAAATCGATAGACGGAACTGCCATGAAACGACTTATTAGTCGATTAATAGATCACTTCGGAATGGGATATACATCCCACATACTGGATCAAGTCAAAACGCTGGGTTTCCAACAAGCTACCGCTACATCCATTTCATTAGGAATTGATGATCTTTTAACAACACCCTCGAAGAGATGGCTAGTTCAAGATGCTGAACAACAAAGTTTGATTTTGGAAAAACATTACCATTATGGGAATGTACATGCGGTAGAAAAATTACGACAATCCATCGAAATATGGTATACTACAAGTGAATATTTGCGACAAGAAATGAATTCAAACTTTAGTATGACCGACCCTTGTAATCCAGTTCATATCATGTCTTTTTCGGGAGCCAGAGGAAATGCATCTCAGGTACATCAATTAGTAGGTATGAGAGGGTTAATGTCGGATCCTCAAGGACAAATGATTGATTTACCCATTCAAAGCAATTTACGAGAAGGGCTCTCTTTAACAGAATATATCATTTCTTGCTATGGAGCTCGCAAAGGGGTTGTGGATACGGCTGTACGAACATCGGATGCTGGATATCTTACGCGCAGACTTGTTGAAGTAGTACAACACATCGTTGTACGACGAACAGATTGTGGCACCAGCCGCGGTATTTCTGCGAGTCCTGGGAATGGGATGATGCCAGAAAAGATTCTTATTCAATCATTAATTGGTTGTGTATTAGCAGATGATGTATATATAGGTTCACGATGTATTGCTACTAGAAATCAAGATATTGGGATTGGGCTTGTAAATCGATTCATAACCTTTCGAGCACAACCAATATCTATTCGAACTCCCTTTACCTGTAGGAGTACGTCTTGGATCTGTCGATTATGCTATGGGCGGAGTCCTACTCATGGCGACCTGGTTGAATTGGGAGAAGCTGTAGGTATTATTGCGGGTCAATCAATTGGAGAACCAGGCACTCAATTAACATTAAGAACTTTTCATACCGGCGGAGTATTCACGGGGGGTACTGCAGAACATGTGAGAGCGCCTTGTAATGGAAAAATAAAATTCAATGAGGATTTGGTTCATCCGACACGCACCCGTCACGGGCATCCTGCCTTTCTATGTTCTATAGACTTGTATGTAATCATTGAGAGTGAAGATCTTAGTCACAATGTCAATATTCCGCGAAAAAGTTTTCTTTTAGTTCAAAATGATCAATATGTAGAATCCGAACAAGTGATTGCTGAGATTCGCGCAGGAACACCTACTTTTAATTTTAAGGAGAGGGTTCGAAAACATAGTTATTCTGATTCAGACGGAGAAATGCACTGGAGTACCGATGTGTATCATACATCTGAATTTACATATGGGAATGTGCATCTATTACCAAAAACAAGTCATTTATGGATATTATTAGGAGGTCCGTACAGATCCAGTCCAGTCTCCCTTTCGCTTCACAAGGATCAAGATCAACTGAACGTGCATTCTCTTTCTGTCAAGCGAAGGTATACTTCTAACCCCCCTGTAACTAAACACCGGCCGAGACACCACCCCTTTTGTTCGGATTTTTATTGTAATCTAATATATCCGGCCATTCTCCACGAGAATTCTGATTTATTGTCAAAGAGGCGCAGAAATGGATTGCTTATTTTACTCCAATCAATTCAAGGAGGCCAGAACGGACTAACGCCCCCGCCCCCTCCGAGTATCTCGCTTGAAATCCCCTTAAATGTTATTTTCCATAGAAATAGTATTCTTTCTTATTTCGATGATCCTAGATATAGAAGAAAGCGTTCGGGGATTACTAAATATGGATATGGGAATATCGAAATGCATTCAATCCTTAAAAAGGAAGATTTGGTTGAGTATCGAGGAGTCAAGGAATTTATGCCAAAATACCAAATCCAAATGAAAGTGGATCGATTTTTTTTTATTCCCGAGGAAGTGCATATCTTATCCGGATCTTCTTTCATAATGGTACGTAACAATAGTATCGTTGGAGTAGATACACAAATCACCTTAAATATAAGAAGCCGAGTAGGCGGGTTGGTACGGGTGGAGAGAAAAAAAAACAGAATTGAACTTAAAATATTTTCTGGAGATATCCATTTTCCTGTGGATACCGATAAAATATCCCGGTATAGCGGCGTTTTGATCCCACCAGGAAGGGGAAAGGTAAATGCCAAGGAATCCAAAAAATTGACAAATTGGATCTATGTCCAACGGATTACACCTAGCAAAAAAAAATATTTTGTTTTGGTTCGACCTGTCGTCACATATGACATAATGGATGGCCTAAATTTCGCAGCAATTTTCCCTCCTGATATTTTGCAGGAAAGTGATAATGTGCAACTTCGAGTTGTCAATTATATCCTTTCTAGAAAGGGCAACCCAAACCCAATTAGAGGAATTTCGGATACAAGTATTCAATTAGTTCGGACTTGTTTAGTGTTGAATTGGGAACAAGATAACAAAAGCTCTTATAACGAGGAAGCTCGTGCTTCTTTTGTTGAATTAAGAACAAACGATTTTATTCAGCATTTCTTAAGAATCGATTTGGCAAAATCTCCTATTTCATATATCGGAAAAAGAAATGATTCCTCAGTTTCAGGATTGCTCTCGGATAATGGAACAGATTGCACCCATAGCAATCCATTTTCTTCCATTTATTCCAAGGCAAGGATCCAACAATTCCTTAACCCACCAAATCAAGGAACTATTCATACGTTGCTGAATAGAAATAAGCAATTCCAATCATTGATCATTTTGTTATCATCCAAGTGTTCTCGAATGGGCCCATTCAAACGCGTAAACTATCACAATGTAATAAAAGAATCCATTCAAAAGGATTTCCTAATTGAAATTCGGGAGTCATTGGGACCTTTAGGCTCATCTCCTTCAATTGATCATTTTTATTTATTTTACCATTTAAAAACTCATAATCAGATCTTGTTAACAAACTATTTGCAACTTGACAATTTAAAACAGACTTTTCAAGCAATTAAATATTATTCAATGGATGAAAGCGGTCGAATTTATACTACTGATCCGGGCAGTAACATTATTTTCAACCCATTCTGTTTGAGTTGGTATTTTATCCGTCACAGTTGTTGCGAAGAGACCACTCCAATAATAAGTCTTGGACAGTTTATTTGTCAAAATGTGTGTATAGACAAAAAAAGACCGCACCAAAAATCCGGTCAAGTTATATTAGTTCAAGGTGATTCTGTAGTAATACGATCAGCTAAACCTTATTTGGCCACCCCGGGAGCAACTGTTCATGGCCATTATGGGGAAATTTTTTACGAAGGAGACACATTAGTTACATTTATATATGAAAAATCGAGATCGGGTGATATAACACAGGGTCTTCCAAAAGTGGAACAGGTGTTAGAAGTGCGCTCGATTGATTCAATATCGATAAATCTCGAAAAGAGGATTGAAGGTTGGAACGAATGTATAACAAGAGTTCTTGGAATTCCTTGGGGATTCTTGGTTGGTGCTGAGCTAACTATAGTGCAAAGTCGTATCTCTTTGGTTAATAAGATCCAAAAGGTTTATCGATCCCAGGGGGTGCAGATTCATAATAGGCATGTAGAGATTATTGTACGTCAAATAACATCAAAAGTTTTGGTTTCAGAAGACGGAGTGTCTAACGTTTTTTCACCCGGAGAACTAATTGGATTGTTGCGAGCCGAACGAATGGGACGCGCTTTGGAAGAAACAGTTTGTTACCGAGCAATCTTGTTGGGAATAACAAGAGCATCTCTCAATACTCAAAGCTTCATATCGGAAGCGAGTTTTCAAGAAACTGCTCGAGTTTTAGCAAAAGCAGCTCTACGGGGGCGTATCGATTGGTTGAAAGGTTTGAAAGAGAACGTTGTTTTGGGGGAGATGATACCTGGCGGGACCGGATTCAAAGGATTGGTGCACCCTTCAAAACAATACAACAAGATTCCTTTTGAAACAAAAAAAAATCGATTTGATGGAGAAATGAGAAATATTTTGTTTTACCACAGAAAATTCTTTGAAGGGGGATAATCAAAGAATTTCCACGATACACCAGAACAATCATTTATCAGATTTCATGAAGGGATTCATTCCTTTCACTACTTTCTTTGATTTGGTGCATTCATTTGATTTAATAATAAAAAGAGAAATGTCTAGAAACGAATAGAATAGCTTGGGTCATGGCTCTACGTCCAATTATAGGGTAGATCAGAAGGTTCCATGGGAACAATCTTTTATTTCAGTTCAGGGTTCCCCGTCTCTTAAAAAAAAAGGGGGGGGGGGGGGGAGAAATGACAAGAAGATATTGGAACATCAATTTAGAACAGATGATGGGGGCGGGGGTTCATTTTGGTCATGGTACTAGGAAGTGGAATCCTAAAATGGGACCTTATATCTCTGCAAAGCGTAAGGGTATTCATATTACAAATCTAACTCGAACTGCTCGTTTTTTATCAGAAGCTTGTGATTTGGTTTTTGAGGCAGCAAGTAGAGGAAAACAATTCTTAATTGTCGGTACCAAAAATAAAGCAGCTGATTCAGTAGCATGGGCTGCAATACGGGCTCGGTGTCATTATGTTAATAAAAAATGGCTCGGCGGTATGTTAACGAATTGGTCTACTACAGAAACGAGACTTCATAAGTTCAGGGACTTGAGAATGGAACAAAAAACAGGGAGACTTAGCCGTCTTCCAAAAAGAGATGCAGCCGTGTTCAAAAGACAATTATCTCGTTTGCAAACATATCTGGGTGGGATTAAATATATGACAGGTTTACCCGATATTGTAATCATCGTTGATCAGCACGAAGAATATACAGCTCTACGAGAATGTATCGCTTTGGGAATTCCAACAATTTGTTTAATTGATACAAATTGTGACCCCAATCTAGCAGATATCTCAATTCCAGCGAATGATGATGCTATATCTTCAATCCGATTAATTCTTAACAAATTAGTAGTCGCAATTTGTGACGGGCATTTTAGCTATATAAGAAATCCTTGATTAATAATACGATAAATAACTTACTTCGCAAATCCCATATATTTTTGAGTCGATTACTATTTCTGAATAAAAAAAGAAATAAGAATAGCCAGGATATTATGTGATTAGTTAGTATTCAAAATAGTAATCTTAGAATAGTAATCTTAGTTGGTATTCAAAATATCTGAGTCAAGTAGGCAAAGAGATGGTTGAATCAAAAGTGAATTTTTTTTTTCAGAGGGTAATATGAATGTTCTAGTAAACACACTAACACTAAAAGGCTTGTACGATGTATCTGGTGTGGAAGTAGGCCAACATTTCTATTGGCAAATAGGTAGTTTCCAAGTCCATGGCCAAGTACTTATGACTTCTTGGGTTGTAATTGCTATCTTATTAGGTTCGGCCACTATAGCTGTTCGCAACCCACAAACCATTCCGAATTGGAGTCAAAATTTCTTCGAATATGTTCTTGAATTTATTCGAGATATCAGTAAAACTCAAATTGGAGAAGAGTATGGTCCGTGGGTTCCTTTTATTGGAACTATGTTTCTATTTATTTTTGTTTCTAATTGGTCAGGAGCTCTTTTCCCTTGGAAAGTCATACAATTACCTCATGGAGAGTTAGCTGCACCCACGAATGATATAAATACTACTGTTGCTTTGGCTTTACTCACGTCAGTGGCATATTTCTATGCGGGTCTTACAAAAAAAGGATTAGGGTATTTCGGGAAGTATATTCAACCAACTCCAATCCTTTTACCGATTAACATCTTAGAAGATTTCACAAAACCTTTATCGCTTAGTTTTCGACTTTTCGGGAATATCTTAGCTGATGAATTGGTCGTTGTTGTTCTTGTTTCTTTAGTCCCTTCAGTGGTTCCTATACCTGTTATGTTCCTTGGATTATTTACAAGTGGTATTCAAGCTCTTATTTTTGCAACCCTAGCTGCGGCTTATATAGGTGAATCTATGGAGGGCCATCATTGAAATAGTCTTTTTTCTTTTTTTTTTTTTTGTCCAAACAATAAATAACAATAGACGTTTGGCTCACGACAATTTACTCAAGGAATATACAACTACATCATATACGATAGAATAGGAATAGCAAAACCAAAAAAAGAAAGTACGATATTAGATATTAGGGTATTAGAGCGTTGCAAAAAAGGGAAAGAGGCAAAAAAGATCTTTTTCCTAAAGTTGTCTTCCGTCCACTTACTAGCATACCCCCCCCTCAACGAATATTCTATTTCTACCCCATTTATTAGTTTATTAGTTCTTAGCCTATTATTTCTATTTATTTATTCTATTATTTCAACCAAAACCAATTGAAATAATAGAATAAATAATAGAATGCTTGGAGTGTATGTGTAGGACATACGAAAAAGGAGAAAAGAGCGAAGAATTCCCGTTTTAGTTGATTTTATTCACGAATTGGACAAACAAAACTAGTCAAAAATCAAAATAATAATAGGAAGCAGTTAGATAGAATTTGAATAGCTAAAAAAAGTCAACTCTTGGAGATATTTCAAGAATTGATTCTCAAATCCTATTCTATTGATCTATTGAATCGAAGATAAACAAGTTGGTTTACGCTATGGAAGAAAGACATGTATATGTGATATTAGATATTGCTGGGTATATATGAATTAAAGATAGATTCCTTGGACCTACTCCTCTCATTTTCAGCAATAGAAGTCCTTTTTTTTCCGTTTCCTTGTTACTGTGAATTAAATGAAAAACCCGACGAAATTACAAAAAAGATGTAAGAATTCAAATACCAGTTCGGAACCAAGAAATCGAAGTAGTTCTGATGATTCACTAATACTATTATTTCAATTAGAAGTTCTTAGTTACTTCTACTAAATGAATCCTACGACGTAATAATTAAGGCATAACTCGTTGGGTGGTTGTATCATTAACTATTTCTTTTTTTGGTACGAGGAACTTATCATGAATCCACTAATTTCTGCCGCTTCTGTTATTGCTGCTGGGTTGGCTGTAGGACTTGCTTCTATTGGACCGGGGGTTGGTCAAGGGACTGCCGCGGGTCAAGCTGTAGAGGGTATCGCGAGACAGCCTGAGGCGGAGGGCAAAATACGAGGTACTCTATTGCTTAGTCTAGCTTTTATGGAAGCTTTAACAATTTATGGACTGGTTGTAGCATTAGCCCTTTTGTTTGCGAATCCTTTTGTTTAATATTTAATATTAGAAATATAAAATATATACTTGTTGCCTTGGACTTGTCGTTTCGTTTTTCAAATT